TAATGAAATAGAAGAAGATTCATTTAAATAACAAGTTATACCTTTTGCATGGGGAATCGTTACTGAAGTTCCGGTTCGAAATAGCCATTGAAGTCGAAACATAAACAGAAGAATGAGTTGTGCAAGAATCCGTAGTTCTATTTTTTTGAATTTCTCCATTAATTCCTTTCAAGTAAAGAAACGATTCCCCCCCGCAAAAAAGTGAGAGTTTGTATCTTCTCTTTTTCGAGGTTACTCTTTTCTCTATTCATTGAACTGCCAAATTTTATGAATTTGGGTCAATTGGATCTAGTGAAAAATAAAAAATCACAGTATTGGTCTTTTTTGCGGACTCAAGTGCTCAAACAAGGCTTTTCCCGCGAGAAAAGAAACGTGCGTTTTTTCATTCCAATAAGTCAATATCAATAAAAAAGGAAAAAAAAAAATCATAACAAATGACAGGAGTGAGTGTCATAGGAATGGAAATAGCCTTCGTCACTGCCACAATAACAAGTATTTTGTTTTTAAAATCAGAAAAATTTTTTGATCTACGATTCGTTGGAACAAAACGAGGAATGGCCTGGCTAGAGACTGGCCAGGCCGGGGAATAAAAGAGCCTCGATTTTCTCAATCTTTACTTCACGCGTTACAAATGAACTAACAATTTGTTATTGGGAGAGATGGCTGAGTGGACTAAAGCGGCGGATTGCTAATCCGTTGTACGGGTTATTCGTACCGAGGGTTCGAATCCCTCTCTCTCCGCCCCTTCTGATCGCTTGAAATTTCCCATCTTTCGAATTCTAAAAAACTTTGATCCCTTCTTATCTTGGTTAAATGTATGGAATAGAGAAGATCTTAAGAAGATTAAGAAATCCAGGAACTAAAAACCGCCGATTTTTTTATTCCTCACGTCCAGGATTACGTCCTGGATCATTAGATAGGAATCCGAAGATGAATAGAGAAACAAAGAATACCACTACTGTGTAAACGAAGAGTTTGAGAGTAAGCATTACACAATCTCCAAGATCAGTTTTGGTGGAAAGGAAATAGGGGAATAGATTCTCCGTTTTTGTACCGCATATCCCATTTTGATTTTGACACCAAGAAATTTCTTTCTACTTTCTAGAAACTAGAAAAATCGAAAAGAAAAGGATTTATTTGTAATAAGATCTCCTTCGTTACCGAAATTTTCTTTCATACTCAGAATTACGTATTGTGAGGTACCTTACAACGGGGTATTTGACCTTATTTAGGAGGGTCAGAATGAGAAAACGAACGGGGCGATCCAGATTCATTTCGGCTATCTAATTTCCATGTTTGAATCGAGAGTTCATAATGTAAGACTTATCTGATCTTATCAAAATCAACTGTTAAAATAGATTTCTTTTTTCCTCGAATCAATCATTAATCCTTCTCGGACAGTATTCAAGATCTCATCGAAAACTTACAGCAGCTTGCCAAACAAGGGCTAAGAGAAAAAAGAACACAGGTATGACCGGCATAATATCTACGATTGGATTGAAAAAAGCATAAGCCTCGGGTAATTTGGCGAAGAAAAAGCTACCCGAATGAAGGGTAGAATTAAGACAGATACATATCAAACTAAAGGTATTAAGCATAATAAATATTTTGTTCTTGGAGAGAATTTCATTGTTATTGAGTTATTGATATAAGGGAAAAAATGAAGAAAGAAGATAGGCCAAACAAAAAATTTTTCTTTTGTTTTGAACTCCCCCAATCAAAAATCTTTCAATTCTCATTTGAGAGTTGAAAAAATCATACTTTTCTACAATATCTTATATTGATTTATATATAATGAGCAATAAATTCATTTTGAATCTACATGTGTAGAATTCTAGCAACAACCTATTCTAGGTCTCTATATCTATAGATAGGTATATCTATCTATATATATAGATACAGATGTATAGATATATGGATGTATAGATATATGGATGTATAGGATATAGATAGATCTATCTATCTAGAATAGATTCTATCTAGATTCTATCTAGATTGGGGCTGGAATTGACGAACAACCAATAGACATAATAGTGTTATTCGTGTCGAATAGAAATCTAAATGGGGCGTGGCCAAGCGGTAAGGCAGCGGGTTTTGGTCCCGTTACTCGGAGGTTCGAATCCTTCCGTCCCAAACCTGACTCTTTCATAACAATGTTCCCTTTTCTTTAAGAATCCTCTGTTTATTTAACGGTGTAATTTTGGATACAACGCGATCCCATTCCATCTTTTTTTCCAATTTCTAATGATTCATATGAAAGAATCATATCCTTTTTGGATTCCCACATGATGCATTCTGAGGCGAAATGCCTAAGAAGGGTCTCTATCTTTCCTAAAGGGAATAAGGTATTCAAAATGACTAATTTTAGGTAGATCCTGAATCTGAAACAGGAGGAGTTCTTGGTACTCATTTCATCACTGGAATTAAAGCTCCTAAGCCTGGGGTGGAACAAAAAAAGAGAAAGGAAAGGACGAGTCGAATTGATTTGGACTCATTTGGTTGTATACCTACACAAGATAGCATCCCGTAAGAAAATCTTTTTTGATTCGTTTTGACTATGTATGATCTTTATAAAATTGTGTAAATACGAGTACCTTTCGCAAAGGAAGGTATCAATTTCAATATATGTGTGATATGGATCGCATTAAAAAGAATAAACTTCAATACGGAACAGGTTTCTTTTCTTTGCTTTGGAGACCCAATTGCTTTGATTTTAAATTCATTATTCTCCAATTATTCATTGGAGAACAATGAAACGATGGGAGGAGATTCATACATTCTATTTCCATTCCGTTATGGAATGGAAATAGAATTTCAGGAAAGATTCCTGAACCTGAAATAGACCAAAATACATATACAAAAAATCCGTATAAAATGAGTCGCATCCAGTCCATATGTATTCTTATTGTTTTGTTTGGTTTTAGATTTTAGTGACACAGATATTTCGGTTTTGGCAAAATAGATTTGATTTGTGATCTCTTAAATATACACGATGACTCACGGTCACTATTCTCCGGTGTATCTGATGGATACGGAAAGAGCATACTCCTACGATTCTGATTGAGAAAATAAGATGAGAGAATAACGACCTTAATCTTATCTTCCATAAGCCTTTCCTTTTTTATTCATCTCCATGAATCCAAACAAATTGGATTTGTTTCTCGACCCGTTTATCCGGTTTAAATTGTTGATGATTCGATTGGAAAAGAAACAAGGATTTATCTTATGACGATCGAATTTGTGTATCTTTCATTAATCATTAATGAGATATCCGATAACCCTTTTAATTTAATTACTTGTTTTGATTGTGGCGATTTGTTGATTTGATTGATTTAGAGATCAAACTCGTTTTTTACAGGAAAACTTATTTCTAATAATGATCATTCTGTCTCGAAGTAGTAAATTCTTGAAAGCATTTTTCATGCCTCCCTACCTTATATTTATAAGTCTTAAATATTCGAAGAAGTGTGAGATGGGTTAATTTGTAGTATCGAGTTACTTGCGACTTTTCTGGGTCATTAGAAAAACTTGTTTAGTTAATGGTTCGTTTTATTTGGTTCCTGTATTTAGAATCCAAAAAAATACTCTTCTTTGGCTTAGTTGTTCAAGAAAGAATTGGATTGTTCGTGGGTGCTCGTCCCGAACAATACGTTGAAAGTGTCGATATAAATAAGTCTTAAGCAACGTATTCTTAGTGTTTTTTAGAAGTGTGTTCTTCATAGGACAGGTGGCAGAATATGGGGTTAAGTTGATTTCTTGCCGAGACTTTCCCAGAGAAATAAATGTATATTCATCCATATAGAAAAGGGTATGGACTGCTCTACTATGCACTGCACTGAAGGAACCAATGACTATTCATGATTCCATATTGAATCAATTCCATATCGATTCCAAATTACAAATGAGAGGTAGGGGAGTGTTATGGTAAAACTTCGTTTGAAACGATGTGGTAGAAAGCAACGTGCGACTTGAAGGACAAGATAGATCTGCTGCGGATTCTTGCACCCGCCATTTCCATTTTATATATCAATGAAGATGCTCTTGGTTCGACATAGTTTGTTCTATGCCACTAGGACCCAATTTTTGGGGGGATAGTACATGATGGAGCTCGAGCATAAATTCTTGATTCATTTATCAGAGGGAAGGATCTAGGGTTAGTGCCGGTCAATAAGTTGTTCCAACTTCGTAAGGATATCTTCGATGTAAAAATCCAAAATTCGAACAAGTTTCAAATCCAAAAGCAAAAAAGTACAATTTGTCGGAATTGGTAAAACTTTTTCGATCAAAAAAGTGTATTGTATCATAAAGGGTACAATCATTTGTGTAATTGTTCAATAGAAAGAACAAAAGGTATGTTGCTGCCTTTTTGAAACAATTAAGGATCACCGAAGTAATGTCTAAACCCAACGATTCAAAGAAAAGATAAAGGATACCGGAACAAGTAAACGCCATTTTCCATTGTCTCAGTAACTAGATTAGAATGAGGAAGGAAAATAGATTCTAGACGAGACAACCAAAAGAGGTTAGAGACGGCTCAATAAATGTCTAAGGGTTTACCTTTGATCTCTTTGAGAATTACCCAACTTGAGTTATGAGTATGAATGAGATTTCTTTTTCAGTAAGGAAGAAAAAAAAAAAAATGATTCAAATCCTAATTAATTGATGATTTTTGTGGATCCGTTTTCCACTATATACAGAAATTCGAATCATTCTTTCTCGAGCCGTACGAGGGGAAAGCCTCTTATACGTTTCTAGGGGGGGTATTGTTCATCTATATCTATCCCAATGCGCTGTCTATCGAATCGTTGCAATTGATGTTCGATCCCGAAGAGAAGGAAGAGATCTTCGTAAAGTGGGTTTTTACGATCCGATAAAAAAACAAACTTATTCAAATGTTCCTTCGATTCTATATTTCCTCGAGAAAGGCGCTCAACCTACGCGAACTGTTTATGATATTTCAAAAAAAGCAGAAGTATTTAAGGAACTTTAAATTAATAAAATTAAATGAAATTTCTGAAATAGAAAAAGGGAATATCTAGCTTTGTATAATTTTTCTCCACCGTTCCTTTCCTTTTTTCTCGCTCTATTCATACTTATTCACTATTGCTAACGCATGATCCCATATCATATAGCGGCAAAAAATCTCTTCTATTGACATGAAACGAATAAAAAAAAGATCGAGTGAATAGTAGTGCCAATCCAACACAAGTCCTTATTTTCCTTATGTTTCTTATGTTTATGGAATTTGTTTCTCAACATTCAATTCATATTGACAACGGTGTATCGGTCGATTTATAATTGGATCGTGGCTAAATAAAAGGATCCATTGTTCTATGTCCCATAAGTTTCTTTCCTTCACTCAAACGATGAGTTCGACAGATTCGCTGTGACAAAAGAAGTCTCTTCTGAGTTTTTTTTTTTTTATGAAAAAATGAGAAAAAAGGAGGGCCCGTAAATTAGCTCTATTTATCCGCGAATCTGTTGTAGTTTCATCTGATCTGAACATTTTTACGTTTTTAATCGATCAACAAATGTTTCTTTTCGATTTGTTGCCGGTTCAATGTTTTGGTTGGGTAAGACAATCTAATCTCTTTGTTTTATTTTTTGGTTTAGATCGTATCTACATACCCTATCTACACGGGTTGCTAACTCAACGGTAGAGTATTCGGCTTTTAAGTGCGGCTATGATCTTTTACACATTTGGATGAAGCAACGGATTCGTCCATACCATTGGTAGAGTTTGTAAGACCACGACTGATCCTGAAGGAGAATGAATGGAAAAAACAGCATGTCGTATCAATGGAGAGCTCCGGGAATATTTCATCCTTAACCGGGGCGGTACAAAATCTTGTTTTGATTTTGGGAACGGTACCAAATCAATTTACAGTTGGGTCGTGTGAATAAATGGATAGAGCCCTAACGGCTCCAATGCTAAGGAACCTAAAAGCAACGAGCTTCTATTCATAATTCGAACGATTACCCGATCTAATTAGACGTTAAAAATAGATTAGTGCCTGATGCGGGAAAGAATTCTCCGATGAGCGGATCATCGATTCCTTTTTTCATGAATCCTAACTATTAACTATTCTTTCTCTATTCTAATTAGAAATTATAGAGTATGGAGTGGAGATGAGTGTGTAGAAGAAACGGTATACTGATAAAGAGAACTTCTTCCAAAATCAAAAGATCGATTGGGTTGCAAAAATAAAGGATTTCTAACCATCTGTTGTAACTATAACGAACACAAACAAATTGGACGGAAAGAGAGGATCCATTGCTTGGGCTGTACTCCCCGTCTTCGGGGTATCTACTCTTTTTTACTATATACCTTGTTCTGACCGTATCGCACTATGTATCATTTGATAACCCAAGAAATACCTCGTGCCTTTGGTCCAAGGGGACCAAGTAGAATTTCAAATGGAGGAATTACAGAGATATTTCGAAATAGATAGATTTCGGCAACAATGCTTCATTTATCCGTTTCTATTTCAGGAGTATGTCTACGCACTTGCTCATTATTATGCTTTAAACGGTTCGGTTTTTTACGAAACTATGGAAAATTTAGGTTATGACAATAAATCCAGCTCACTAATTGTGAAACGTTTAATTACTCGAATGCATCGACAGAATCGTTTGATTATTTCGATTAATGATTCCAACCAAAATCGATTCATTGGGCACAGCAAAAATTTGTATACTCAAACAGTATCAGAGGGTTTTGCAGTTATTATGGAAATTCCATTCTCGCTGCAATTAGTATCTTCTTTAGAAGAAAAAGAAATATTCAAATTCCATAATTTACGATCTATTCATTCAATATTTCCCTTTTTCGAGGACAAATTATCACATTTAAATCACGTGTCACATATACTAATACCTTACCCCGCTCATCTGGAAATATTGGTTCAAATACTTTATTCTTGGATACAAGATGCTCCCTCTTTGCATTTATTGCGAGTCTTTCTCCACAACTATCAGAATTCGAATAGTCTCAAAGCTCCGAAGAAATCCATTTCCGTTTGTTCAAAAGAGAATCGAAGATTCTTCTTGTTCATATATAATTTTCATGTATATGAATGTGAATCGGTATTTGTTTTTCTCCGTAAACAATCTTCTCATTTACGACCAACATCCTTTGGAACTGTTCTTGAGCGAACACATTTCTATGGAAAAATAGAACATCTTGTAGTAGTGCTTCGGAATGATTTTCAGAAGGCCCTATGGTTGTTCAAGGACCCTTTTATGCATTATGTCAGATATCAAGGAAATTCCATTCTGGCTTCAAAGGGAACTCATCTTCGTATGAAGAAATGGAAATCTTACCTTGTCCGTTTTTGGCAGTCTCATTTTTACTTGTGGTCTCAACCGGACAGGATCCATATAACCCAATTATACAATCATTCTTTCTATTTTCTGGGCTATCTTTCAAGTGTACATCGAAATTCTTCGGCAGTAAGGAGTCAAATGTTAGAGAATTCATTTCTAATAGATACTTCTATA